CAACAATTCATAATCAAATGAGTCACGAATCGTCCATTAAAATTCGATATATGGATTGGGAAACTTATTCATTGACAGAAAAAAAAATGAAAGATCTGATGAATAGAACAAACACAATCATAAATAAAATAAAAACAATTAAAAAAGACAAGAGAAGAAGATTTATAACTCCAGAGAGAAATATTAACCCTAACAAAATAAGTTATGACGAGAAAGGATTAGAATCACCAAAAAATATTTGGCAGATATTAAAACGAAAAAATCTTCGATTACTTCGTAAATCACATTATTTTGTAAAATTATTTATTGAAAAGCTATACATGGATATCCTTCTATGTATCATTAATATACCTAGAATCAATGCACAGCTCTTTCTTGAATTAACAAAAAAAGTGATTAATAAATACATTTACAATAATGAAGCAAATCGTGAAAGAATTGATAAAACAAATCAAAGTATATTTAACTTTAGTTCGACTATAAAAAAGTCACTTTGTATTATTAAAAAAAATTCAAAGATTTTTGGGGACTTATCTTACTTGTCACAAGCATATGTATTTTATAAATTATCGCAAACCCCAGTCAATAACCTAGATAAGTTAAGATCCGTCTTTAAATATTACGGAACATCTTTTTTTCTTAAGAATGAAATAAGGGAGTATTTTGTTGGAACGCAAGGAATATTTGATTCTGAATTCAGACATAAAAAACCTCCAAATTATGGAATTAATGAATGGAAAAACTGGCTAAAGGGTCATTATCAATATCAATACGATTTATCTCAGATTAAATGGTCTAGATTAGTAACACAAAAATGGCGAACTAGGTTCAACCATATGACTAAAAATAAAGATCTCAATAAATGTGAGTCATATGAATATGAAAAAACCCAATTTATTCATTACGAAAAAGCAAAAGATTTTGAAATAGAACCATTACCAAATCAAAAACAATATAAATATGATCTTTTATCGTATAAATCTATTAATTATGAAAATAAGAAAGATTCGTATATTTATGGATTGCCATTACAAGTAAATAATAACCAAGAGATTTCTTATAATTACAATACGCCTAAACGAAAATTATTTGATATGCTGGGAGGTATCCTTATCCATAATTTTCTCGTCGAAGATGATAGTCTAGATATAGAAAAAAATTCAGATAGAAAATATTTGGATTGGAAAATCCTCCATTTTTGTCTTCGAAAGAAGATCAATATTAAGGCTTGGGTCGATATTGATAACGTTACCAACAGGAATAAAAATACTAAGACTGGGTTTAATAATTGTCAAATAATTGATAAAATTGATAAGAAAGGCCTTTTTTATCTGACGATTCATCAAGATCAGAAAATTAACCCATCCAATCAACAGGGTTTTTTCTTTGATTGGATGGGAATGAATGAAGAAATACTAAGTCATCCCATATCGAATCTAGAACTTTGGTTTTTCCCAGAATTTGTGATACTTTATAATACATATAAGATTAAACCATGGGTCATACCAATCAAATTACTTTTTTTTAATTTTAATGTAAACGAAAATGTTAATAAACAGAAAAGCATCACTGGAAATAAAAAAAGTTTTACATTATCGAATGAAAAAACTCTTGAATTAGAAAATAGAAAGCAAATAGAAAAAGAATTCGCGGACCAAGTGGATCCTGAAGCGTCTCTCTCAAACCAAGAAAAAGATGTTGAAGAAGATTCTAGGGGATTAGACATAAAAAAACGTAGAAACAAAAAGCAATACAAGACTAACACGGAAACAGAGCTTGAGTTGTTCCTAAAAAGGTATTTTCATTTTCAATTGAGATGGGATGATTCTTTAAATCAAAAAATAATCAATAACATCAAGGTATATTGTCTCCTGCTTAGACTGAGAAATCCAAGAGAAATTGCTATATCCGCTATTCAAAGGGAAGAAATGAGTCTGGATATTCTGATGGTCCGGGAGGGTTTAACTTTTACAGAATTGATGAAAAAGGGAATATTGATTATCGAACCAGTCCGTCTGTCTGTAAAAACGGATGGACAATTTTTTATATATCAAACCATAGGTATCTCATTGGTTCATAAGAGTAAGCAGCAGCAAAGTCATCAAAGATACCTAGAAAAAAGCCCGGCCTGTCTTCATAAGAATAAGAAGGATTTTGATGAATCCATTGCACTACATAAAAAAATGACTGGAAATAGAGACAAAAATAATTATGATTTTATTTTTCCTGAAAAAATGTTATCCCCAAGGCGTCGTAGAGAATTGAGAATTCGAATTTGTTTCAATTCGGGGAATGGAAACGGTATACATAGAAATACGGTATTTTGCAATGTAAATAAGTTAAAAAATTGCAATTGCGATCAAGTTTTGAATAAAAGAAAAGAGCTTTATAGAGATAAAAATAAACTAATTAAATTAAAGTTCTTTCTTTGGCCCAATTATCGATTAGAGGATTTATCTTGTATGAATCGCTATTGGTTTGATACCAATAATGGTAGTCGTTTCAGTCTGATAAGGATTCAGATATATCCGCTATTGAAAATTCATTAATGGTACATTTTGACTCGATTCCCGTACCATAGCGAGTATATGAAGACAAAGAAATAAACACCCCCATTATCTTATTATCTTACACATCATTCTGATACAGGATACTTAATTTAATGACGCGTTGAATTATATTAATATTTATTCGATCTAGAAATGAATCAACAAAGTCGTCTTATTTATTTTCAGGTCTAATTTTTTTTTATTTTTTGTGAGTGGAAAAATAGACCATACTTTGTGTATAGTATATCCTATCCGAATACAATTTTAAAATTGGATTGATTATTGACTACTAAAAATTGATTATTGACTACTTAAAATAAGTAAGTTTGTTTGACAAAATTAAGACTTCTTAACGAAATTAAGAATTCTTGTGTATAGCAAATTAAAATGAGTGTAATTATTATTACTGATCAATAAACATATGGATAAAAATATCTAAAAAAAAAAAAGAGAGAGGGGCGATTCATTTTTATGGTACAAAACTCATTCATCTCGCTTATTTCGCAAGAAGAAAAAGAAGAAAACAGGGGATCTGTTGAATTTCAAGTATTTAGTTGGACCAATAAAATAAGAAGACTTACTTCACATTTGGAATTGCACAGAAAAGACTATTCCTCTCAAAGAGGTCTCCGTAAAATTCTGGGAAAACGTCAACGATTGCTGTCTTATTTGTCAAAGAAAAAGAGAGTACTTTATAAATACTTAATAAATCAGTTGGGTATTCGAGAATCAAAAACTCGTTAATTTTAAGAGTCATTTTGAACTATTTGCTTTATTAGATCTTGAATTTTGATAAACTGTTTTTCGTTTTACGCAATTCGTAGAAGAATGAATCGAGGAAAAACTTATGAATATACCAGTTACAAGAAAGGATCTCATGATAGTCAATATGGGCCCCCACCACCCGTCAATGCATGGTGTTCTTCGACTCGTCGTTACTCTGGACGGCGAAGATGTTATTGACTGTGAACCAATATTGGGTTATTTACACAGAGGGATGGAAAAAATTGCGGAAAACCGAACTATTATACAATATCTGCCTTATGTAACCCGTTGGGATTATTTAGCTACTATGTTCACAGAAGCAATAACTGTAAATGGGCCAGAACGGCTAGGAAATATTCAAGTACCGAAAAGAGCTAGTTATATCAGAGTAATTATGTTGGAATTGAGTCGTATAGCTTCTCATTTGTTATGGCTCGGCCCTTTCATGGCAGATATTGGTGCACAGACTCCTTTCTTCTATATTTTCAGAGAAAGAGAATTAGTATATGATCTATTCGAAGCTGCTACGGGTATGAGAATGATGCATAATTATTTTCGTATCGGAGGAGTGGCGGCTGATCTACCTTATGGATGGATAGATAAATGTTTGAATTTCTGCGATTATTTTTTAACAGGAGTTACTGAATATCAAAAACTTATTACAAGAAATCCTATTTTTTTAGAACGAGTTGAGGGCGTAGGCATTATTGGTAGAGACGAAGTAATAAATTGGGGTTTATCAGGACCAATGCTGCGAGCGTCCGGAATACAATGGGATCTTCGTAAAATTGATCATTATGAGTGTTACGACGAATTTGATTGGGAAGTACAATGGCAAAAAGAAGGGGATTCATTAGCTCGTTATTTAGTCCGAATTGGCGAAATGGCAGAATCCATCAAAATTATTCAACAGGCGCTGGAAGGAATTCCGGGGGGGCCCTACGATAATTTCGAAATACGATACTTTGATAGAAAAAGGTATCCAGAATGGCATGATTTTGAATATCGATTCATTAGTAAAAAACCCTCCCCCACTTTTGAATTGCCGAAACAAGAACTTTATGTGAGAGTCGAAGCCCCTAAAGGGGAATTGGGGATTTTTCTGATAGGGGATCAGAGTGGTTTTCCTTGGAGATGGAAAATTCGACCACCTGGTTTTATCAATTTGCAAATTCTTCCTCAGTTAGTTAAAAGAATGAAATTGGCTGATATTATGACAATACTAGGTAGCATAGATATCATTATGGGAGAAGTTGATCGTTGAAATGATAATTGATATAAGGGAAGTACAAGATATCAATTCTTTTTACAGAGTGGAATCTTTAAAAGGGGTCTATGGAATTATATGGGTGCTTGTCCCTATTTTGACTCTTGTATTAGGAATCACAATAGGCGTACTAGTAATTGTATGGTTAGAAAGAGAAATATCCGCAGGGCTACAACAACGTATTGGACCCGAATATTCCGGTCCCTTAGGAGTTCTTCAAGCTCTAGCAGATGGGACAAAATTACTTTTCAAAGAAAATCTTCTTCCATCTAGAGGAGATACTCGGTTATTCAGTATCGGACCATCCATAGCAGTTATAGCAATTCTACTAAGTTATTCAGTAATTCCTTTTGACTATCACCTTGTTTTAGCCGATCTCAATATCGGGGTTTTTTTGTGGATTGCGGTTTCAAGTATTGCTCCCATTGGACTTCTTATCTCAGGATATGGCTCAAACAATAAATATTCCTTTTTAGGTGGTCTACGAGCTGCTGCTCAATCGATTAGTTATGAAATACCATTAACTCTATGTGTATTAGCAATATCTCTACGTGCGATTCGTTGAAAGATAAATTTTTCCCTATTTATTTCTTTCTAGTCTTTATAGAAAAAGGGTTAGAACGAATTGAATAGATATCCTCATCTTTTTATTCATTATTCGGATTAATGAATTAAATTAGATAGTTATATGAGTGAAAGAAAACAGCTATATAATTATAATATATTATATATTCGCAGTAAAATTCTTGAGTCTCGTCTTCAATGTATAAGAAGAATTAAAAAAAGGTTGAGCGTAAATAAATAGAAGAAGAAGAGCCCATTTACCCCAAGATCGGTTGATTAGTCATGTCATCCTGGCTTGAAGCGGGTTCAAAGAATCAACCGTATTACGTTTTCACTAGTGTTTGTTACCATAAAGCGGGGGGTTAGCAAAAATGAGTGGATGGTTAGAAATGCCAAATTACGCAAAGGATTAGTAATAGAGATTGTGTCATTTATCCCCAAGGATATTTACACATAATATAAAAAGAATACGGATTGGGGCTTTAAGTTAGTAGAAATGATCAGGCCGTGCTCCCCACGATTCCTATCCAGAGTATACTCCTATCCACCGATTAAATAAATAACTGTCGGAAACGAAATAATCCTTTATTCCGTAAGCCCCCCCCCTTTTTTTTTCAGAAAAGAAAGAAGAATAGGAACGAAAAAAAAAAATAGAAAGAATACAATTTTTTTTTTTTTTTTCAAAATTGAAAACGACGGGTTATTGATATTTCTACAAGCAGTATTTTATTAAAGACTCAAAGTTATTACTCAGCAAATAATTATTTCTTAATTATTAATTAAATAAAGGATAAGATCAATTCAGACGTCGTTTTTTTAGTTATTATAGAACATACAGAATTTAAGTGGTCGAATTCGGGGCCGTTTACTCGATTTTGAACCCATTTATCTTATAAATCAAAATAAATAATACGGACTCGGTCCTTAGATTTATTTATGGCCGTAAAGGAGCCGTATGAAGCGAAAATCTCATGTATGGTTCTGTAATAGCGACGATAACAGTGAAGTTATCGCCGACTATGATTATCTAATAGTTTAAGTACAGTTGATATTGTTGAGGCTCAATCAAAATATGGTTTTTGGGGTTGGAATTTGTGGCGTCAACCTATAGGGTTTATCGTTTTTCTAATCTCTTCCCTAGCAGAATGTGAGAGATTACCTTTTGATTTACCGGAAGCGGAAGAAGAATTAGTAGCGGGTTATCAAACCGAATATTCGGGTATCAAATTTGGTTTATTTTATGTTGCTTCCTATCTAAACCTATTAATTTCTTCATTATTTGTAACAGTTTTGTACTTGGGCGGTTGGAATATCTCTATTCCATACATATTCGTTGCCGAGCTTTTTGAAATAAATAAAGCACGTGAGGTCTTTGGAACGACAATTGGTATCTTTATTACATTAGCCAAAACTTATTTGTTCTTGTTCATTCCTATCACAACAAGATGGACTTTACCTAGGCTAAGAATGGACCAACTATTAAATCTGGGATGGAAATTTCTTTTACCTATTTCTCTCGGCAATCTGTTATTAACAACCTCTTTCCAACTCAGTTCGCTGTAAGGGAATACTTTATTCTATATTTATGGCTTGCCTCAAACAAGAGAAAGAAAAAAACATAAAGATTTTCATAGATATTTACGATATGTTCCCTATGGTAACCAGGGTTATGGATTATGGTCAACAAACAGTACGAGTTGCAAGATATATTGGTCAAAGTTTCATGATTACCCTATCCCATGCAAATCGTTTACCTGTAACTATTCAATATCCTTATGAAAAATTAATCACATCAGAACGTTTCCGCGGTCGAATACACTTCGAGTTTGATAAATGCATTGCTTGTGAAGTATGTGTTCGTGTATGCCCTATGGATCTACCTGTTGTTGATTGGGAACTGGAAACTAATATTCGAAAGAAACGTTTGCTTAATTACAGTATTGATTTCGGAATCTGTATATTTTGTGGTAACTGCGTTGAGTATTGTCCAACAAATTGTTTATCCATGACTGAAGAATATGAGCTTTCTACTTATGATCGTCACGAATTGAATTATAATCAAATTGCATTGGGTCGTTTACCGATGTCAGTAATTGACGATTATACAATTCGAACAATTTTAAATTCACCTAAAATAAAATAAAAAAAAAAAAGAAGTAAATCCTTTGATTAAAGATAAAGAAATGGTAATTTCAAATTCAAATTAGGAAGGGTCCTTTTTCTTTTGCTCGAAAGGAATGCGGTTTCTTTCGTTTATTTTGTTTAGTCACTAATTAAAAAAAAAACTATTGAGGGGTTGGTTCGTGCTTCAATTTGGATTGAAAATCTATGACTCTATCTCGAATTATTTCAAAATAGAAATATCTAGTCTAAAACTACCCTTTAAGATAAAAAATGATATTATAATTATATTAGTCCAATAGCTGTACCTACATCAATTCACATTCTTTAGGATTTAATTCAATTAAAAACTTTCATAAAAAAATGTTCCTGGTGGGGTCAATAAGGTCATGAAAAAAATTTCGATTTATTTATCTCTTTACATATAATGGGTTTGCCTGGACCGATACATGATTTTCTTTTAGTCTTTTGGGGGTCAGGTCTTATATTAGGAGGTATAGGAGTCGTATTACTTACCAACACAATTTATTCTGCCTTTTCGTTGGGACTGGTTCTTGTTTGTATATCCTTATTCTATATTCTATCAAATTCCCATTTGGTAGCTGCCGCACAGCTACTTATTTACGTGGGAGCTATAAATGTTTTAATCATATTTGCTGTGATGTTTATGAATGGTTCAGAATATTACAAAGATTTGAATCTTTGGACTGTTGGGGATGGGGTTACTTTGCTGATTTGTACAATTCTTTTTTGTCTATTAATGGCTACTATTTCAGATACGTCATGGTACGGGATTATTTGGACTACCAGATCAAACCAGATTATAGAGCAGGATTTGATAAGTAACAGTCAACAAATTGGAATTCATTTATCAACAGATTTTTTCCTTCCATTTGAACTCATTTCGATAATTCTTTTAGCTGCTTTAATAGGCGCAATTGCTGTGGCTCGTCAATAATAAATCTTTCGAACTATTACTATTAATATTAATATAGAAAAGTCCAAATTAAACTTTGTTCTATGTTATCACATCAATTTCCCCCCACTTCCATTTTATTTGAAGATTTTTTGTCTAAAAATGAAATTCTTTTATTCGATCTATTACCAATACTAAAATATTCCCTTGTTCCATACTTTTTGATATTATAATTAATTGAACCCATTAAATTGTTTTTATCTTGAAATGAATCGAAATTGATAAGGAGTTGTTCAATGATGCTCGAACATGTACTTGTTGTGAGTGCCTATTTATTTTCTATCGGTATCTATGGCTTGATCACAAGTCGAAATATGGTTAGAGCCCTTATGTGTCTTGAACTTATACTAAATGCAGTTAATATAAATTTTGTAACATTTTCTGATTTTTTTGATAGTCGCCAATTAAAAGGAAATATTTTTTCAATTTTTGTTATAGCTATTGCAGCCGCTGAAGCAGCTATTGGACCAGCTATTGTTTCCTCAATTTATCGTAACAGAAAATCAACTCGTATCAATCAATCGAATTTGTTGAATAAGTAGTATTAATCATAGAAATTATACTATTTATTTATATTTATCAAGGCGAATTCTATTTATTATCGTGGATGATACATAATATATTGATCGTGTTTCCAAAAAATGTAAGAAATCAAAGCATCTTGGCCCTCTAGCATGAATCGATCCAGAAGCAGATTGATTAGAAAATTCTGGTAAATCATTGATTCATCTGGTGTCTAATGTTAATGTATAATTCATTTCTACTAGATCGAAAATTTATGATGTTCAAAAAATTATATATCCAATGTCACATTCAGTAAAGATTTATGATACGTGTATAGGGTGTACTCAATGTGTCAGAGCTTGTCCCACAGATGTATTAGAAATGATACCTTGGGACGGATGTAAAGCTAAGCAAATTGCTTCTGCTCCAAGAACAGAGGACTGTGTTGGTTGTAAGAGATGCGAATCCGCCTGTCCAACGGATTTCTTGAGTGTTCGAGTTTATTTATGGCATGAAACAACTCGAAGCATGGGCCTCGCTTATTGATACGGTCCAAAAGCCCCACCTGAATACATTTCGACCGACAAAAGAATCCGTGCTCGAAAACAAAATATATATATATTTTGTTTTCGAGCACGGATTCTTTTGGTCCAAGTGTATCTTGTTTTTACTACGAATTATTTTCCTTGGTTAACAATAGTTGCCGTTTTACCAATATTCGGGGGTTCCTTAATTTTCTTTCTCCCTCATAAAGGGAATAAGGTAATTAGGCTCTATACTCTATTTATATGCATCATAGAACTCCTTCTAACAACTTATGCATTCTATTATTATTTCCAATTGGATGATCCATTAATGCAACTCACGGAGGATTATAAATGGATCGATTTTTTTGATTTTTACTGGAGATTGGGAATAGATGGACTTTCCATAGGACCCATTTTACTGACAGGGTTTATAACCACTTTAGCTACTTTAGCGGCTTGGCCGGTTACTCGGGATTCCCGATTATTCCATTTCCTGATGTTAGCAATGTATAGCGGCCAAATAGGATTATTTTCTTCTCGAGACCTTTTACTTTTTTTCATCATGTGGGAATTAGAATTAATTCCCGTTTATCTACTTATATCCGTGTGGGGGGGGAAGAAACGCTTGTATTCAACTACAAAGTTTATTTTGTACACTGCGGGAAGCTCCGTTTTTTTATTACTGGGGGGGGGTATCGGTTTATATGCTTCCAATGAACCAACATTAAATTTTGAAACATCAGCTAATCAATCCTATCCAGTAGCACTGGAAATAATATTCTATATTGGATTTCTTATTGCTTTTGCTGTTAAATCGCCGATTATACCTTTCCATACATGGTTACCAGACACCCATGGAGAGGCACATTACAGTACTTGTATGCTTCTAGCCGGAATCTTATTAAAAATGGGAGCGTATGGGTTGGTTCGGATCAATATGGAATTCTTGCCCCGCGCTCATTCTATATTTGCTCCCTGGTTGATGATAGTAGGCACAATTCAAATAATCTATGCAGCTTCAGCATCTCCTGGTCAACGTAATTTAAAAAAAAGAATAGCCTATTCCTCCGTATCTCATATGGGTTTCATAATTATAGGAATTGGCTCTCTAAGCGATATGGGCCTCAATGGAGCCTTTTTACAAATAATCTCTCATGGCTTTATTGGCGCTGCACTTTTTTTCTTGGCGGGAACGAGTTATGATAGAATACGTCTTGTTTATCTCGACGAAATGGGCGGAATGGCGGTCCCGGTTCCAAAAATATTCACGACTTTCAGTATCTTATCGATGGCTTCCCTTGCATTACCGGGGATGAGTGGTTTTGTTGCAGAATTAATAGTATTTTTTGGAATAATTACCAGTCAAAATTTTTTTTTAATACAAAAAATACTAATTACATTTGTAATGGCAATAGGAACGATATTAACACCTATTTATTCATTATCTATGTTACGCCAAATGTTCTATGGATACAAGTTTTTTAATGCCCCAAACTCTTATTTTTTTGATTCTGGACCGCGAGAGTTATTTATTTCTATCTCTATCTTTTTACCTGTAATAGGTATTGGTCTTTATCCAGATTTCGTTTTCTCACTATCAGTTGACAAGGTCGAAACTCTTATATCTAATTTTTTTTTTATAAATAAAAAATTTTCCTGAATAAAATTCAAAATCAAAGAGCAAGACTATACTATAACTATAACTAGAATAATATGTTTCAAAAAAATTGTACAATTAGAAAACGAAAAAGAAGTATTTTTTCTTCTCTTAAATTTAACTTAAATTAAGTTAAAGATAAAAAAATGCATTAGACTTTTATTTTAACCATATATGGTTGTCCTTTGTTTTGTAAGAACCTTTTGAATCACTACTTTGATTCAAAAGGTTCTCGATGGCTTACACGACGTTTTCTTATATAATATATATGCTGTCCCATGTTTGTTTGTATTTATCAGATCCTGTCTTCAATTAGATGTTAGTGTAAATGTACCATAACTATGTAGCCCTATTCCTAATAGATTGACTCCCAAATAGCATATCCAAATTATAAGAAATCCCAGGGAGGCTACAATTGCAGAATTTACACCTTCCCGATTTGGATTTGTTCGAATATGTAAATAAATCGCGAATATAGTCCAAGTAATAAATGCCCAAGTTTCCTTCGGATCCCAATTCCAATATGAGCCCCATGCCTCGTTTGCCCATACCGCTCCCGAAAGAATACCCATGGTTAAAAAGATAAAACCTAGACTAATAATACGATAACTCCAATGATCCAATTGTTGAATCAATTGAGACCTATAATAATTCTTAGAAGAAATAAAAGGGGTGTTCCATAAAACATTGTTTCTTTCATTAATGTATTGGATCTCACCAAAGGAAAATGATTCATTATTGCTTTTATCAAAAGTTCTTATTATTTTTCGAAATGTAATGACAATAAGTGCTACTGATAATAATGATCCGCATAAAAGAGCTGCATAGCCCAATACCATCATACTTACGTGCATCATTAACCAATGAGATTGAAGAGCGGGTACTACTATTCTGGATTGATGCATTTCGGTTAAAAAACCAGAAGTAGCAAAGCCTTGGGTCAAAATAACAATTGGCGCGGTTATTGCACTTAAATGGTTTTTGTGTTTTTTTAAATATGGAACCATATGAATAATGGACAAACTCCATGAAAGAAAAATGAATGATTCGTATAAATCACTTAATGGTAAATGCCTCGAATAAATCCAACGAGTAACTAATAATCCTGTTATACAGACAAAAGTAGTTATTATGCCTTTTTTGGACGAATCATATAGTCCTGCGATTTCATTAACTAATAAGATTAGTAAACGAATTGTAATTACAATTGAAACGACCGAAAAGGATATATGAATTAATATATGCTCTAAAATTGAAGATATCATAAAAATTATAAAAAGGGGGTCTCACAATTATAAGAATCGGGAATTGAATTTTTTTTTATTCTTTTATTCTAGGACTTACTCTTTTATAAGATGCCATGCCGCCACTCGGACTCGAACCGAGATGCTCTAGCACTGCTTCCTAAGAGCAGCGTGTCTACCGATTTCACCATAGCGGCTTGTTCGAAATCATAATAACCCATTTTGATTCAATCGTCGAGGTTAAAGTACTTAATCATGCAATACTTTTTAGTTTTATAGGAAACATTGAAATTGATGAATAAAAACTAGTTTTAAAAATAGTGATTGGAACATATTTTCAAAAGGAATCCTATTGTTTTTTTCGTTCAGTAATACATTTTTTTTTTTTATTTTAGATTCATAAAACTATTTAAAACTATCTAGTTACAAAAGCTCCATTTTAGGAGAGTATAAACGAGAGGAACTCCGGTGTTAATGTAATGTTAAGTTAAATAAAATTGACACTATAAGTAAGAAATAAAATGTTGAAAAATAGAATAGATAAGGGTTATTATCGATCACAATTTCATGAGTATAGACACTACTAATTTGCATATCCCTGTATTACTACTTCGAGTTTTCACTGTATAAAGGGTTTGTGTTAGTATTTAGCAACCTAATTAGATGAGGTTCAGTATTGGGTGTATCATAGAATAAAAGGGTTTCCATTTCTATCGAAATCCCACCATATTAAATATATTTAATATTTATTGATAATGATTTATAAAAGCGATTGAGCGTTCAGAAAATTACAAAATAAATTTTAAACTTAATAAATTAGTTTCAACGACTCATTAATTGTGATTAAAGATCTTATTTATATCTGCTCTTAGATAAGAATCTTATAGAATAAATAGTATAATAAAGATAGAAAAAGGCAAAACTTTTTATCTTATTATTCTGTTGATGGGTAAAATATGAATTCCCATCTATAAAATAATTAAAGATACTAAAAAGACAGTTGAAACTTTATATCTTCTATTTATTCTTTATTTTTCAAACCAAAAAATATCATTTTAAAAATTAAGTAGACAAAAGACTCTTTATTCTACTTAAATTTCATATTGATACATTCAAAACAGTAAGGAATGGGAATCATTACTTTTGGATTTTTTTTTTAATGATTTATTATGATTTCTTATAATATTTATATAATATTATAAGAAATCAGAAAAGAACCGAAAAATGAAACTTAAAGTATACTTTTTACTTTTTTTAGAGTCAGAGATAGATTCCAATTATTCCAACGTTTGATTATTTATTTATTTATTTCTTGTTGTACAAAAAATTTTTTGGAATTCCCTGTTGAAAGAGATTTCGATAACGAAAAAGCTTTCAATGCTACCCAATACCCCTCCCTTTTCCAAAAATTTTTACGAATTCGTTTTTTTGATATAGAAGTGCGCTTTTTTGGAACGGCCATTAAAAAATTATAATAAGTTATTTATTTCTATAGTTGAATGTGAAAGACATTTATTGTTCAAAACCAATTGTTCTTTACTATTAATTCTCTATTTATTGTTTAAATTAAATTATACTCTCTTCAAAACAAAAACATTTCAAATCAAGAAGTTAGAATTGATCAAAAGTAAATACTTACCTTTTTGAAGCTTCAAAAAAGTAAGTATTTCAATTACTATTATTTATTAAAATTTACGTATTACAATGTTTTAATCTTTAGAGCGAGTAAGGACAAATAATTACACCAAAAAGAGTAGTTTATTTTGATATGATTCATAAAAGACAGACACAGCCCATAACTTAACCCAATAAAGTAAGAGTTATGTATTTTAGTTCGTTTATTCAGAATAATTAAGCAATGCTTTTTTGAATTGATTGAAGGAATTATTAAAATGTAAAATGACTCTCCTTCTTTTCTCTAAAAAAAAAATGATATATTTTTTAACAGATTAACTACGAGTCTCATTTCAATTTGAAGATTTTAATTTCAATTAGGTGCACTCTTTTTTCGAGCTTGGTCAATTTAACTAACCTAACCAATTAATAGAAATAATTGTTAAAGTTTTTTTTTTTATTTTTTTTTTTTATTAAATTCAATTATAAGGTTGGGTTATTAAACTTTTTGATTATTTTATTATATTACAATATAAATATAGCACGACGAAAATAAAGAACAATAAATAACACAAGGCTACAATCGCTTTTGTTTCTATATATATTTAATTTTTTTTTTGAAGGATTTGAAATCTTTTTCAAATAATTAAGATTAGAAAAGGTTATGAAATTCCATTTTAGTTTTACATATCTTAATTTTTTTATTAACCGACTCCTTTGAAAAAAAAAATAAGAACTGGCGAATCCGAAACAGTTAATTAAGAAGAAGAAAAATATTTTTATTTATTTTTATGGAATATACATATCAATATTTATGGTTCATACCTTTCATTCCAGTTCTAATTCCTATGTTACTAGGAGTGGGACTCCTAGTTTTCCCGACGGCAACAAGAAATCTTCGGCGCACGTGGGCTTTTCCTAGTGTTTTATTGTTAAGTATAGTTATTATTTTTTCATCCAATCTGTCTGTTCAGCAAATAAATAACAGTTATATATATCAATATGTATGGTCTTGGACTATCAATAATGACTTTTCTTTAGAGTTTGGACAATTGATTGATTCACTTACTTCTATTATGTCAATCTTAATTACTACTGTTGGAATTCTCGTTCTTATTTATAGCGACAATTATATGTCTTATGATCAAGGATATTTAAGATTTTTTGCTTATATGAGTTTTTTCAATACTTCAATGCTGGGATTAGTTACTA